AAATAATTATATATTATATATATAAATAATATAAATATAAAATAAAAAATATAAATATATAAATATATATATAAATATATAAATAAATAATAAATATAAATATATAAAAATAATATATAAAAATAAAAAAATAATATATAATATATAAAAATATAAATAATTAAATAATTATTATATTATATATTCTAATATATATTATAAATATATATTATATATTATATAAATTATTATATATTATATAAATATAAATATATTATATATTATATAAATATAAATATATAAAAATATAAATATATAATATATTATATAAATATAAATATATTAAATATAAATATATCAAAATATAAATATATAAAAAATATATAAAAATATAAATATAATATAAATATAATATAAATATAATATAAATATAATATAAATATAATATAAATATAATATAAATATAAATATATTAAATATAAATATATATAAATATATAATATAAATATAAATTAAATATATATATAAAATATATAAATATAATTAAATATATAAATATATAAATATAATTAAATATATAAATATAAAGAATTAATTATTAATTATTATAATTAATTATTTATTATAATTAATTATTAATTATTATAATTAATTATTAATTATTATAATATTATTATATTATAATAATATAATTATAAATTATATTATATAATATAATTATAATATAATTATAAATTATAAAATTATAAATTATAAAATTATATTATATAATTATTTTATTATATTATTTAATATATAATATATTATTTAAATTTAATTATATTATTTTATTATATATATAATATATATATATATATATAATATATATATAATAATATTAATATAATAAATATAATATATAATAATAATATTAAATATATAATAATAATATTAATTAATATAATAATAATATTAATATAATAATATTATAATTAATAATATTATAATTATATAAATAATATTATTATTATAATTATATATATATAATTATTATATATATATAATTATTATATAATTATAAAATTATAATTATTTTATTATTTATTATATTATAATATAATATTTATAATATAATTATAATATTAAATAATATTATTATTTATTATTATTATAATTATTATTATTATAATATTAATTATTATTATAATATTAAATATAATATTAAATAATATTTAAATAATATTATATTTAAATAATATTAAATAAATAATATTAAATGAAATAAATAATATTAAATGAAATATAAATATATTATATATTAATATATTATATATTAATAATTAATATATTATATATTAATAATTAATTTAATATATTATATATTAATATATATTAAATAATAATAAATAATAATAATAATAAATAATAATAATATTAAATAATAATAATATTAAATAATATTAAATAAATAATATTAAAATATTAAATATTAAATGAAATATAAATATATTAAATAATATTAAAATATTAAATTATAATTATATTAAATATAAATTTTAAATATAAATTATAAATTTTATTAAATATATTAAATAAAATAATAATTATATTTATATAATAATTATATTTATATTATAAATTATATTATAAATTATATTATAAATTATAAATATTTATATTATAAATTTATATTTATATTATAAATTTATAAATAATATATTATATAAATAATATATTATATAAATAATATATTAATATTAAGAATATAATTATATAATATAATAATATAAATAATAATATAATATAATATATTAATATAAATATTAATATAAATAATAATTAGAAATAATAATATAAATAATATTAATATAATAATTAATATAATATAAATAATATTAATATAATAATTAATATAATATAAATAATATTAATATAAAAATAGAAATAATAATATATTAATATAAATATATTAATATATTAATATAAATAATAATATTAATAATATAATAATATAATATTATAATATTTATAATATTTATAATATATAATATAATATATTAATTATATTAATATAATATATTAAATTTATATTAAATTAATTAATATAATATATTAATTAATATAATATATTAATATAATTAATATAAATAATATTAATATAAATAATATTAATATAAATAATAATATAAATAGAATATAATTCTAATAATAATATAATAATAATAGAATAATAGAATATAATTCTAAATTAATTATATAATTATTATATAATTATAAATATATATATAAATATATATATATAAATAATAATATATAATATAAATTATTATATTATATATTATATAATAATATAATATATTAATATAATATAATAGATTAATATAAATAATAATATATATAATAATATATATAAAATAATCTATATAAATAATAATATAAAATAATATAAATTTATAAAAAATATAAATTTTATAAATTTATATTTTTATTTTATATATATTTATATATTTTTTTATATTTATATATTTTTTATTTAATTTTT